ATTAGTATAACTATCCTTCCTCTGGCACAGCAACGCATTTTTGCCCGTTACCAATATGTTGTACAATTCTTTGTTTTTGCTCTTTTGTTATGGCTAAACTCAGTAGATCGATAGGAAGATAAATAATGATTTCTTTGATTGGTTTGAAAATCCTTCTTTCATTTCATTTGAATATATTGGTAAAAAATAAATCCTTTATCATTAGGGGTTTTGCATAAATCCTAAAAAAAGAATTATATTTCATTAGTTCATTAGATATAATTGGAAATCTATTTATTTCTCTTTGGTTAAATGCATTTTAAGTTAACGAATGAAGTAATTCAATTGCCTAATTAATTAATTTCCTACTATACTGAATGCAATAAGTTTAAATAATTCATCAGATCATTTGTTCCAAGAAATGGACTAAACGGCTTCCATAAATATAGAGGTAATTCTAAATTATTTTACTTTTAAAGTTAATTTTTTAAATTTGTTTTTTTATTTTTAATTGTGTACAAGATTGGTTAATGCAACATCCAATGAATCTTTTTCGTCTAGGATATTCGATTTCGTTATGGATATAGGAATCAATAGAAATCATTTATCTTTCATTTGAAATAAACTAATTAAATTACTGGAATGGGTTTTTATTAATATTAACGTAAACAAGTAAGGAAACTTTCGCTTAGGTAAGTGTTTTATTAACATATGTAATAAAAAACACATTGAATTTCTCCCCTGTCATTTTCATGCTTACTATAACTAGTTATTTTGGGTTTCTACTAGCTGCTTTAACTATAACCTTAACTCTCTTTATTGGTTTAAACAAGATACGATTGATTTGAAATCGAAATGAATTGAATGAATAATTCCAAACCATTTTTCTATAGAATTCTATTTGAATTTTTCTGAGTTATTGAAATTAACCAATAATTCATATTAATATGTAGGTATAGATAGATTTTACCCTTTTTACCCTTGGGACAAACCAAAATGATTGAAGTTTTTCTATTTGGAATCGTCTTAGGCCTTATTCCTATTACTTTAGCAGGATTATTTGTTACTGCCTATTTACAATACAAACGTGGTGATCAGTTGGATCTTTAGTTGAGTAATATTGATTTGGTTGGATTGACTTATTCTCCGTAGTAAGTCCAATTCTGGTTGCAATTCTACTATTTTTAGTAAGTTTTTTGTTATTTTTGATTTGATTCAATATAAAATAGACGAAATCACGCTCTGTAGGATTTGAACCTACGACATCGGGTTTTGGAGACCCGCGTTCTACCAAACTGAACTAAGAGCGCTTGCAAAATAAATGACTCCGACTGTATTTCAGGTAGAATATCAAAAAAAGAAAAGAGAATCTTCCATGTTAATGGATCATAATTACTTCCTTGTTACTCCTCATAAGAGTAAGTAGCAATAGGTAGGGATGACAGGATTTGAACCCGTGACATTTTGTACCCAAAACAAACGCGCTACCAAGCTGCGCTACATCCCTTTGAATCCATTTTGTACAGTGGCATTATACAAAATCCTTTGACTGTTTTCTAGATCGTTCTTTTTTGATTCCTTATTTGTATTTATATACAATATACAACCTTTTTTCGGTTTGACCCAATTAAAGACGGGAGTGATATACATCCAAAATCCAATCTAGTACGGAAAAGTAAAAGAGAAATTCTTTTCTATTGGATTGAGTATCTTTTCTATTTTCAGGGAGAAGAGCTCCGAGCGATTTAGTGTTTCATTAATTGTACATTATATATAGATTTTATTAAATAATTCCAAGTACAAATAAAAAAAGGATTTGAACTATAACAACTGACCATATATGTATTTATGTATTTTAAATTGAATAAAGAAAGGAGGATTTTCAATGCGAGATATAAAAACATATCTTTCCGTAGCACCTGTGCTAAGTACTCTATGGTTTGGGGCCTTGGCAGGCCTATTGATAGAAATTAATCGTTTATTCCCAGATGCTTTGTTTTTTCCTTTTTTTTCATTCTAGTTTAAAATGAAACTAAACTAATTCATAGTTAGAAAAAATTGTATTACTTAATTATTTATCCATTTTTATGATGGAATGGAAACCCCAATTCATTGCAAATTACTTTTTATAATCTCATTTAGTATATTCTTTTTTTTTATTTTTATTGTTTTGTTTGAGTGGATTAGCTAATTGGGATTGATTTCATTTTACTATTGTTTTCAAAATGCATATTTTATTAATTAGATAATGACTTTATATATTATATAAAAAATTAAAGTAAACCATATTTAGGTTAGTGATTTGAATTATGATTTTTCTATTGAATTGAAATACAAATGGGACAGTTACGGCAAATAAGTCAAAAGTTTAAAGGAGGTTTATGGCCAAGGGGAAGGGTGTTAGAGTCCGAGTTATGTTGGAATGTACTAGTTGTGCTCAAAAAGATTTCAATCTCAAAAAGGCATCGCCGGGTATTTCTAGATATATTACTCAAAAGAATCGCCACAAAACACCTAGTCGATTAGAATTGAAAAAATTCTGTCGTTATTGTAACAAGCATACAATTCATGGAGAAATCAAGAAATAGATCAATGTAAATGCCGAGCATCATGTATTCGGTGATTCGAAAAAGAACAGAACTAATATATTAATATTAACTAAAGAGTAATACCTAATCAATTTATAAAATGAATAATGAATAAATATTCATACAAATAATTAATAAAAATAAAAAAAGAGAGCCTATTTCAGTTGGACCTGAAATGATAATTAAATTAAGGTAAGTCAGATATTTTAAGAGATAAGGAAGAACCTATGGATAAATACAAGCAACCTTTTCGTAAATACAAAAGATCTTTGCGTAGGCGTTTACCCCCCATTGGAGCAGGGGATCAAATAGATTATAGAAACATGAGTTTAATTAGTCGATTTATTAGTGAACAAGGAAAAATATTATCTCGACGAATAAATAAATTAACCTTGAAACAACAACGATTAATTACTATTGCTATCAAACAAGCTCGTATCTTATCCTTATTACCTTTCCTTAATAATGATAAACAATTTGAGAGAGTTGAGTCGACTTCAAGAATTACTAGTTCTCGAACCAGAAAGAAATAGATAATTCTCCAATTCGAATTGCCTAAAGATTACAATTATTCCGATTAGAATTACATTTCACTTTTTATTTTTTATTTTTTTTTTTTAAATGTTCGTTCATTTATACTAAATACTAATTATATTAATAGTAATTACATTAATCGGAATTTTTTTTATTTGATTCTTTCTATTTCCCGGAGTTCCGTCTCCGGGGAATTCCGTTTCAATCATTCCTGTCTGTATATTACACTTGACAATCTAATCTCTTATTGGATGATCTTATTTGAAATCATGTAAAGACAATTCTTATTGGATATAGCAATTTGCGCAAGTATTTTTCGATTAATAAGCAATTGCTTTTTATACAGATTGTTTATAAACCTACTATAACTATGGAATACCCTATTTTCACGAATTACCGCATTTATCCGAGTAATCCATAAACGGCGAAAATCTCTCTTTTGCCTACCTCTATCTCTATGAGATGAAACCAAAGCTCTCATTTTCTGTTGAGTGATTGTTCGAGTCAATCTTGAATGAGCCCCTCTAAAAGTTGATGCAAATAAACGAATTTTTGTTCGACGTCTCCGAGCTGTATATCCGCGTTTAACTCTGGTCATTGAAGAAGATTGAACCTTAATGAATAACTAATTGACTCTTCTTTTTTCAGTTATTCTTTTTTCCTTACCCATTAATAACAAAACGGATTTTTCCAATGTATAAAATAGTAATTCCAATGGCTTTTCTTTTGCTACTATAACTTTCCCAACCACATTTCTTTTTGATTCCACTTATTTAAGTTCAGTTATGGATTATTTCATCTGGAAATACAAAAGGAGAATGGAATGGTACTAAAAAAAATGGCGGGTTCCTTCGTTTCTATGGCTACCTCTTAAACGGTAAGATCCTCTCTATACACCGGAGCTCCGCTTTTAAAATTTCATTAAATGGTATTGTGAACTTGCATAGTTCACAGGATTTTGCTCTACCTATTTATTATATAGTAATCAATCTTTTCACAATAAATAAGAGTTTTTGTACAGTGACGGCATTTTTTTAGGAAAGTTGGCTAGGTAGCTGACCCTCTAAATCCGTTCTTGCAAGAAAGCCCTTTCACTCTTTCTTAGTACTAGTTAATCCGCTTAATGGATAACTATTTGCTACCAATGGTAATTATTGCACTAGTATAAACCATAAATTTAATATATCATATAATCCATTTCCTATGTATACCATAGAGATCTTTGATCCTACGGATTATCCTATTAGTACTTTGTATTTTATTTACATTTGTAAATGTAAAAAGATCCTTTATTTCTTTGGACTTATAATCTTATCTGAACGAGTCGCCCATACACCCTAGTACATGTTCCTCTACGCTGAGGACATCCTTTAAGAGCAGGAGATTTTGTAACATTCCTTATTGGCTGTCTTGCGTTTCTAATAAGCTGTTTAATAGTTGGCATATCTGATGTATATACAATAAAATGGATTGGTTTAGATCGATCTTAACCTGATCTTTAGGGATTCCATCGTAAATTAAATAACAATGGGATTATGATTTGAAATCGATTTATACTTCATTATTTTCATCTGCTACAAGATCGACAATTCCGTGAGCTTGGGCTTCTATTGCTGACATAAAAATATCCCTTTCCATGTCTTCGGATATTACCCATAAGGGTTTGCCCGTTCTTTGTACATAAATCTTTGTAAGGGTTTCACGAAGTTTTAGTAACTCTTCCGCTTCCACGAAAAAATCGCCTGTTTGTGCTTCATAAAATGAACTAGCAGGTTGGTGAATCATAACCCTGATTGATTTAGAGAATAGCATGAACGGTTCTTTGGTAAAAAAAATAATGAAAAAATCCAAATAAAGTAAACCAATGAAATGAAATTAAACAACCGTACGTGCATCTTTTGTTTATTGCATACGGCTCTGCAATGGAATTGATTTTTGTCTCTTATTTTTGAAAAACCCCATTTGATCCAAATTGGTAAATGATCCACTTACCACCCTTTTTTTCATAAATATAAATAATATAATAAAAATACTATGAGGGTTCAATTACTATATATATCTATATATCTTTTATCTTGTCTTCTATTTAGCAATCCCAAAGTGTTTTTATGATATAATCCAATAAAGAAAAAGAGGAAGCCTTTGTTTTATTAAAAATAAGGATTCTTTGGATGTGAAAAAAAGAAAAAGATATTTTTGTGACGCTATAATTTCCGACATAACGGATTAAACAAAAAAGAATCCTTTTTCATACTACTGGTTCGATATAACATCGTATTTTAGAAAAGAACAATAATGCGTAGTGTTTTTTTATTTTGTTCATATCGAACTCGGATTGCCATGCTATTATTACTTATTCTTCTCTTTATAATCAATGTGGCGAAGGCATAGTTTTCTTTTTTCTTTTACTATTTAAAATAAAAACTCATTGACGCCAAGCGTGAGGAAATGCTAGACGTTTGGTAATTTCTCCTCCAACTAGAACGAAAGATCCCATTGACGCGGCTAATCCTATGCATATCGTATGTACATCAGGTGGCACAAATTGCATAGTATCATAAACGGCTATCCCAGGTATTACCCATCCGCCGGGGGAGTTTATAAACACATAAAGGTCTTTGGTTTCATCTTCTAAACTGAGATATACCATGAGACCCACGAGTTGATTAGAAATCTCGCTATCGACTTCTTGTCCTAAAAAAAGTAATCTTTCTCGATAAAGTCGGTTGATTAGGAAAAATTGTATCCTTTGGGAGAACCCTACATGCACTTTTTAATGCATAAAGTTCAAAAAAATGTTGAAAAAAGAATCAATGTGTTGATTCTAGTTTGATTTCTTTTTTCCGTAATGCTAATGCAACAGTCATGCCATTTTTCTAGCATATAGCATTCAACAATCCAATTAGAGACGTTTTTGACTCTTTGAACTATAAAAAAAGAATTTACTGAACTTATTCCATTAGCGTTTCATTGATGCATTGTTTCATCGAAATGCAAATCCCGATGGTATTTTCTTGTTTCTGCATTGGTCCCTTTCTTTTTTTTAGGTTTACGGTCTACTTCGGGAAAATTGAAATATCTGTTAAAATGGGATTTGCACATATAGGGAAAATCCTCTGAATACCATCTTTTTGTTGTAATTTATCTTTTTTTCCTTTATTTCCTTTAACGATCAAATTAGTTGATATATTCAAAATACTTTTTATTCTATTGGTAGGCAATTTTTGATCATTACTATACTATAGTAAGTATAATAATTGTTTATGATACAAGTGGTAATCGGACATATAACATATATTATCCTTTTTTTACAAATCTGGTATTTTCTAAACGAAGTCTGGATACTTTATCAACCCAAGGAAACCATCAATTGGAATTGGTATAAATTCAAAACAAGGATCCCCATATAAATGGATTTCATTGCACTTCACGCTCATAAAGATGGATTCAATAAAAGATTTCTTCGGTGAAATCGAAGATATCTCTATTGAGAGAGAAAACGGGTAAATCCCATAAGACCCAATATGCCTGACAAGTCGCATTATATGTCAACCCAAGCTGCATCTTCCTCTCCGGGACTCCGAAAAGGTACTTTTGGAACACCAATGGGCATAAAATGAAAGAAAAAAATAAATAAGATACTTTACTTTAATATGGAAACGTAATAATTAATTAACCAATTGTCAAATGTGACATTGTAAAAATAATAAGAATAAAGGGGTTTTTATTGTCTTTATTCTTTTTTCTTTATTTGATTGTTGTTCTTGTATCCTATTTGTTTGATACATAGATTGAGAAGTTTATAAATAAACTGAATCACAAATAGAACAAAAGGGGTCACAAACGTTTTATGCAAAGGATTTCCCATTGCATATTGAGACTGATCGGGTATAAAATAAATCTGCTTATGTTTGTTCTTATGAATCCAATTGTTCCATTAATTAATTCTTTCTTATTTCTTATATAGAATTCACGGTAAGGGTTAGTTATTTAGTATATAAATATAGGATTTACAATGTGATAAAATCAATTGATGTCTATTTATCTTTGATAAAGGGGTATTTCCATGGGGTTGCCTTGGTATCGTGTTCATACTGTTGTATTGAATGATCCCGGTCGATTGATTGCTGTTCATATAATGCATACAGCTTTAGTTTCAGGGTGGGCTGGTTCGATGGCTTTATATGAATTAGCGGTTTTTGATCCTTCGGACCCCATTCTTGATCCAATGTGGAGACAGGGTATGTTTGTTATACCCTTCATGACTCGTTTAGGAATAACCAATTCTTGGGGTGGGTGGAGTATCTCAGGAGGAACTATAACAAATCCTGGTATTTGGAGTTATGAAGGCGTCGCAGCGGCACATATTGTTTTTTCGGGCTTGTGCTTCTTAGCAGCTATTTGGCATTGGGTTTATTGGGACCTAGACATATTTTCTGACCCACGGACGGGAAAACCTGTTTTGGATTTGCCAAAGATCTTTGGAATTCATTTATTTCTTTCAGGATTAGCTTGCTTTGGTTTTGGTGCATTTCATGTAACAGGTTTGTATGGTCCGGGAATATGGGTATCTGATCCTTATGGGCTGACTGGAAAAGTACAAGCCGTAAATCCATCCTGGGGGGCAGAAGGCTTTGATCCCTTCGTTTCAGGAGGAATAGCCTCTCATCATATCGCAGCGGGCACATTGGGTATATTAGCGGGTCTATTCCATCTTAGTGTCCGCCCTCCTCAACGTTTATACAAGGGACTACGCATGGGCAATATTGAAACTGTGCTTTCCAGTAGTATCGCTGCTGTTTTTTTTGCAGCTTTCGTTGTTGCTGGAACTATGTGGTACGGTTCAGCAACGACTCCAATCGAATTATTTGGTCCTACTCGTTATCAGTGGGATCAGGGATACTTTCAACAAGAAATATATAGAAGGGTTAGTAGTGAATTAGCTGAAAATCGTAGTTTATCGGAAGCTTGGTCTAAAATTCCTGAAAAATTAGCTTTTTATGATTATATTGGTAATAATCCAGCGAAGGGAGGGTTATTCCGGGCAGGTTCGATGGATAATGGGGATGGAATAGCTGTTGGATGGTTAGGTCACCCCGTTTTTAGAGATAAGGAAGGTCGTGAACTTTTTGTGCGCCGTATGCCTACTTTTTTTGAAACATTTCCAGTAGTTTTGGTAGATAAAGATGGAATTGTGAGAGCCGATGTACCTTTTAGAAGAGCAGAATCCAAATATAGTGTTGAACAAGTAGGTGTAACAGTTGAGTTCTATGGGGGTGAACTTAATGGAATAAGTTATTCTGATCCCGCTACTGTGAAAAAATATGCTCGACGCGCACAATTGGGGGAAATTTTTGAATTGGATCGAGCTACTTTAAAATCGGACGGTGTTTTTAGAAGCAGTCCAAGGGGTTGGTTCACTTTTGGACATGCCACGTTTGCTTTGCTCTTCTTTTTTGGACATATTTGGCATGGAGCTAGAACCTTGTTTCGAGATGTTTTTGCTGGTATTGATCCAGATTTGGATGCTCAAGTGGAATTTGGAACATTCCAAAAGGTTGGAGATCCAACTACAAGGAGACAAGCAGTATGATAGACTCTTTCCTTGTTTTTTGATCTATTTCCTATTTCATATGTAACATTTTTTTATTTTTATTTATTTTTTCATCTTGAATAGAAGACATTTTGAAAAACTATTGATTATTTCAATAACCGCCTTTTCTTTGACTCTTTTTATTTACTTCTAATATATATTCTATTGTCCTATGAATGAATAGGTGTGGAAGCTATAATTGTAAACCACGATGGAATCTATGGAAGCATTGGTTTATACATTCCTTTTGGTATCTACTTTAGGGATAATCTTTTTCGCTATTTTCTTTCGAGAACCGCCTAAGGTTCCGACTAAAAAAATGAAATAATTGTTAAAATAAAAGTAATTAAATTGAAGTAAGGGATCTACCACATCACATTGGAGTGGAAGACCCCTTACTTCAATTAGTCTCCGTGTTCTTCGAAAGGATCTCTTAATTGTTGAGAGGGTTGCCCAAAAGCAGTATATAAAGCGTACCCAGTAAAACTTACAAGTAAACCAGATATGAAAATGGCGACTAAAGTGGCTGTTTCCATTTTTTAATATTTAATAAATTGTTTTCAAGTAAAAATTGTAATGGATTCACAATGAGACCGTTTAATTACAACTACAACAGAATAGCATACAAAGTCAACAGATCTCAATCAATCATGAAATAAAATTTATGGCTACACAAACCATTGAGGATAGTTCTCGATCTAGGACAAAAACAACTTCTCCAGGTAGCTTATTGAAACCCCTGAATTCGGAATATGGTAAAGTAGCTCCCGGTTGGGGGACTACACCACTTATGGGAGTCGCAATGGGTTTATTTGCAGTATTCTTATCCATTATTTTGGAAATTTATAATTCTTCTGTTTTACTAGATGGACTTTCCACGAATTAGGTTTTTAAGATTACGAACTCTGAAGTCATAAGACATAAGATAACTTTACATAAAATAAAAGCTATTTTACTTATCATTTTGATTGTTAGACATTGTGGTAGTTCGACTGTGAAATTTATTATTTGTAGTTTCGGAATATGAGTGTGTGACTTGGCATAATTGATCCTATTGATAATATATAGAACGTACCTATTATCCCTATCAAGATAATTCTACTTTGTCGGATATTTACTTGAACTTTAATATCTGGAACACAAAATCTATCAAATAGATCCATAAAAGAATTCTATAAACTATGATTTATATCTCTTATTTAGACCTCGCAACCGAACTCGAAAGAAATTACAATAGGTATTGAAAAATAGAAGGAATTTTATTCATTCATTTTATAAGTTATCATGAAAGGGTTCTTACTCAGAGAACTCGTGAGTTTAGCTTGGACTAAATTATCGGGGTGCTAATATGAATCTAAGGTTTCAATTGCAATTGATTCATAGGAATTCAACAAGATAATTCCTATCATTCCTATCAGTAGTAAAAAAACAATAAATAAGTTGGAAAAATATTTTTTTATTTATATTAAAAAGGAATATTCCATAGGTAAGGAAGAGAATAGTCAAGAGGTCTGTAATAATAAGAAAGACAGATAAGCCTACTTGATCTTTTTTGGCATTATCCTCACAAATAAAAAATTCCATATTTTGTTATTGCATCTCTGCAACGGCAGGTGGAGTCTCTGGATTATCTAGTTTTTAAAGGCCGGAGAGATTCGTTAAAATAGGAATTTGTGTGTTTTTGTTTGAGCCGTCTGAGATGAAATTCTCATATACGGTTCTCCGAGGGGGATTCCCTTTTGGGTAACCTATCTCAATAAAGTATATGATTGGTTTGAGGAACGTCTTGAGATTCAAGCAATTGCAGATGATATAACTAGTAAATATGTTCCTCCTCATGTAAACATTTTTTATTGTTTAGGAGGAATCACACTTACTTGTTTTCTAGTCCAAGTTGCTACTGGTTTTGCTATGACTTTTTATTATCGTCCAACCGTTACAGAGGCTTTTTCTTCTGTTCAATACATAATGACTGAGGCAAATTTTGGTTGGTTAATTCGATCCGTTCATCGATGGTCAGCAAGTATGATGGTTCTAATGATGATTCTGCACGTATTTCGTGTGTATCTTACGGGCGGATTTAAAAAACCTCGTGAATTAACTTGGGTCACTGGTGTGGTTTTGGCTGTATTGACTGCATCTTTTGGTGTAACTGGTTATTCTTTACCTTGGGATCAAATTGGTTATTGGGCAGTAAAAATCGTAACAGGTGTACCTGAAGCTATTCCTGTAATAGGATCACCTTTAGTGGAATTGTTGCGCGGAAGTGCTAGTGTAGGTCAATCCACTTTGACTCGTTTTTACAGTTTACACACTTTTGTGTTGCCTCTTCTTACTGCTGTATTTATGTTAATGCACTTTTTAATGATACGTAAGCAAGGTATTTCTGGTCCTTTATAGAAAATACAGATCGTCAAGATTGAAATATTCCAATTTTGTATAGTAGATATTTTGAATTATTTCATATTGGGAAGGACAATAGTATTTCATTGCTACAAATATATATTATTTATTTAAAAATAAGACATGTTTTTTGGATACTTTTCTTCAACTCTCCAATATTATTCTACTTTGGATTTAATATGAATAGTTGAAGTGAATTTTAAGAAAATAAGGACGGATTATGGGAGTGTGTGACTTGAACTATCGATTTTGCTATGTAGATTTATTATTTTATCTGCTACATTGGAATTGACAACCAAATGTGTCTCTGCATCCAATCCAATCAATATGTATGTCCCCTGTGACATAGGGTAGGCCGGTTATCTTGCGGAGAATCTTTTCTATGATCCTGTCAAAATAGTTTTATTTTATTTATTCTAGGCTCCGTAAAATCCGTAGACCGTAGAATAGTAATAGCATGGTACATCACTTATTTTAGTAAATCGGACTTCTTTAATTCTTTGCTTAGATTACTATTTTACTTTTAAGATATTCTATAGTTTTTCTTATTCTTATATATCGTATAGGTTTTGATCGCTTTAGTTGGAAAATGCATTCATTTCTTTTGCATTGATTATAATCTATTTTATTATCGGAGTAAAAGATAGGATCTAAGGAAAAGCATAGATCAAATTTGTTAGTAACAAGAAAATATTTTGGTTTGGACATAATTCAAGTAATAGAATAGAGATTGGGGGGATAAAAAACAATCCAGATACATGAGACAATCCAAAAAGCAATTGATCATGATCAAATAATTTAAGCCTGCTTGGATATTGAGCATTTACTTATAGAATCGGAAAATGCAAGGGAAAATGCAATTAGAGAAATCTTTTGTTACCTAGAAGAATTATAAACATTGTTACATTGTTTTATTATCTTTTATCAATTTTGCATAGTTTAAGTTTTTCTGTGATTTATTTGATTATTGCTCGAGCCGGATGATACCAAATGATCATGTCCGGTTCCTTTGGGGGATGAATTATTATGAATTCGCCTATCCAAATAACAAAAAAACCTGATTTAAATGATCCTGTATTAAGATCAAAATTGGCTAAAGGGATGGGTCATAATTATTATGGGGAACCTGCGTGGCCTAATGATCTTTTATATATTTTTCCAGTAGTTATTTTAGGTACTATTGCATGCAACGTAGGTTTAGCGGTTCTAGAACCATCCATGATTGGTGAACCTGCAGATCCTTTTGCAACGCCTTTGGAGATATTACCTGAATGGTACTTCTTTCCCGTATTTCAAATCCTTCGTACAGTACCCAATAAGTTATTGGGTGTTCTTTTAATGGTTTCCGTACCAACTGGGTTATTGACAGTACCTTTTTTGGAGAATGTGAATAAATTTCAAAATCCATTTCGTCGACCAGTAGCCACAACGGTTTTTTTGATCGGTACTATAGTAGCTCTTTGGTTAGGTATTGGAGCAACCTTACCTATTGATAAATCTTTAACCTTAGGACTTTTTTAGTTTTTTTGTAAATGAATTGAATCATGAGATACCATGGTGTAGGTATCTAAAGAAATAGTTACTTTACAGTAAAGCTTCTCTAGATACTACAAATTGTCATTTTACTATATAATAATCATTTTATTATAATCTATTCCACATACTTTAGATATTGATATTGTGCAATAAATAACAATAAAACTACATATCTTTTGTATTTTCTTTAATTATTTTTTCTATTTCAATTTGCATTAGTAATTAGAAAATGTTAAAAAAAAGGACAGTAACCAATTTAAAATGAAAAATTATTCTTAGGTAAATTCCTTTTAAAAAGGTTATTTAGAGTTTCCAATATTTGTTTTTCATCTTCCATGCAAAAAGATTCAATTTTCATAAGCTCTTCTGGATTATTATTCAAAAGGTCAAATAATGTATGTATATTGGATCTTTTAAGTAAATTATACGTCTTGGAAGGCAATTCTAATTGGTCAATAAAAATACAATTAACAGGAATTCCTTTTTTGTTTTTCTTTAAATCAGTGAATCCTTTTTTAAATGTGACAAACGGTGAAGTAAATCGATTATTGTTTTCTTCCATAATTATGTCATCTTCCTCCACATGGAGAAAAGGAATAAATAAATCAATCAAATTACGCGAAGCCTCATAAAGTGCTTCCTTAGGAGTTAAGCTCCCATTGGTCCATATTTCTAGAAAAAGAACTTCTTTTTTTTCGTTTCCATAAGAATGAATACTATAATTAACATTTCGAACTGGCATGTATACAGCATCTATCGGATAACCTTTATCTTGATCGTTTTTTGTGGATTCCCTATGATATCCACGACCTTTCTTGATTTGTAATCCAATACACAAATCAATTGGTTCCGTTAGGTTAGCTATATATTGCGTTGTGTCAACCATTTGCACGGAAGAAGGTAAGATGATATCTTGAGCAGTTACGCATCTAGGACCTTTGACACAAATGGATGCATCATGAACTCCATAAAGATTGCTTTTTAATACAATTTCTTTCAAATTAAGTAAGATCTCATGTACGGATTCTTCAATACCTGTTATTGTAGAATATTGATGTGGTAATTCCTCAGATTTTGCACATATGATGCATGTCCCTTCTATCTCTCCAAGTAAAGCCCGTCGCATGGCAATACCTATGGTATCAGCTTGACCTTTCCTAAGTGGGGACAAAAAGAAACGACCATAATAAAGACGTTTACTGTCTATTCTTGATTCAACACACTTCCACTGTATTGTTCGAGTGGGTCCTGTTGTTTCCTTTCGAACCATACTCATTTTTTTATCATGTAATTATTTATTTCTCTTGAAATGATTTTCATTCAAATTTCTACACACGTCTTTTTTTAGGAGGTCGACATCCATTATGTGGCATAGGTGTTACATCACGTACATAACTTAAGAGAATACCACTTCTACGAATGGCTCGCAATGCTGCATCTCTTCCAAGACCGGGCCCTTTTATCATAACTTCTGCTCGTTGCATACCCTGATCCAAAACTGTACGAATAGCATTTACTACTGCCGCTTGAGCTGCATAGGGTGTTCCCCTTCTTGTGCCTTTAAAACCAGAAGTACCCGAGGAAGCCCAAGAAACCACCCGACCCCGTATATCCGTAACCGTTATAATAGTATTGTTGAAACTTGCTTGAACATGAATAATTCCTTTTGGTATTCTACGTCCATTCTTACGCAAATCAATACGCCCATTTCTACGTGAATGATTTTTTTGCATGATTTTTTTTATCATATTTTAGCATCTTATAAAATAAATCGGATGAAGAAATATATTTGATACATAAAGAGAAGATATGGAGATATACATTTCTTGGGAAAATCCAGTCTGCATTCTGTACTTTATTTTTTGATTTATTTTCATTTACCTATTCAAAGGTAAGGTTCTTTTTTTGAAAGACTATCCTTGTCTTTGTTTGTGCTTTGGATTAGAACAAATTACTATAATTCGTCCACGTCTACGGATTAGTCGACATTTTTCACAAATTTTACGAACAGAAGCTCTTATTTTCATATTTCTTATATTATAATATTGACTCATTTTTTTTGTACTTTCATTTTGAAATCTAGAGTGTTATTTTCACTTCGAGAAAAGAATCTAATCATTTACATCTTTGGTGCGAAGTCTATAAATGATGCGTCCCTTAGTTGAATCATAACGACTTAGTTCAATTTTTACTTTATCCCCTGGTAGTATTCGTATAAAGCTGCGTCGGATCCTTCCTGAAACGTATCCTAAAATCAGATCTTTATTATCTAAAAGGACTCGGAACATACCATTGGGAAGTGACTCAGTAATTAAACCCTCGTGAATTAATTTTTGTTCTTTCATTCCTTTTATTTGAAGTATCAATTAAATGGAGGAAGCGCTATATCTTTTTTTTTTTCATTTTTACTTTTAAAAACTCGAGATAAAATGAAGACGAAGGTATTGGAAGAAAAAAATTACCATATATAACATAGTATTTCTCCGCCAATTCGCTGCAGTCGAGCTTCTCGATCTGTCATTATACCACGAGAAGTTGAAAGAATGACAATTCCTATTCCACTTAGAATCTTAGGAATTCTTTGAGAGTTGGAATAAATTCTTAAGCCGGGTCGGCTGATACGCTTTAATACAGTTCTAGCTTTATATATTTCTTTTTGAGTCTTTCTATATGGTAGAGTTAAAACAAAGAAGGATTTATTATTTTTCTCATGTTTACGAATATTTTCAATAAAGCCTTCTCGTAGAAGTATTTCTGCAATGTTTTTAGTAAGATTTGTCGATGCTACTTGAACTGTTCTTTTTTGATTCATGTCAGCATTTCTTATAGAAGTTATTAAATTAGCAATAGTGTCCTTACCCATAAAAAAACTATGTATTTCTCCCAATATTATATGTAATCAACATGCTCTCTTTTTTGTTTATTCTAAAGTAGATATCCGTGAGATTAAAATGGACTCATTTTTTTAATTGATTTCTTTTTTTTAACTAATTTGTAGTCGTTTTGTAAGGTAACAATTTTTTATAATACTTCAGGAGCTAACGAAACTATTTTAGTAAAGTTCAACTGCCTTAATTCTCGAGGGATCGCTCCAAAAATCCGGGTTCCTTTTGGATTTCCCTCTTGATCAATGACAACGGCTGCATTGTCAGTATAACATATTATCATACCGTTTTCTCGTTTGAGTTCTTTACATGTACGTACGATTACGGCTCTAATAACTTCGGATCTTTCTAGAGGCATATTAGGAACTGCTTCTTTAATTACAGCAACAATAACATTACCAATATGCGCATATTGTTGATTACCAACTCCTATGATTCGAATACACATCAATTTTTTAGCTCCGCTGTTATCTGCTACATTCAAAATTGTCTGAGGTTTAATCATATCTTTTTTTTCATACAAAAGGATGAAATAAGAAAGAAATATTAATATTTTCTGTCCAGAAATGGGTCAATTATTCATACTAAATCTTTCTTTTTTTATATATCCTTATACTGAAAGAATAAATTGAGTTCGTATAGGCATTTTGCGCGCCGCTATTAGCATAGCTGCTTTAGCTACGGTTTCGGATACTCCACTCATTTCATAAAGTATTCTACCTGGTTTAACAACGAATACCCAATATTCGGGAGAGCCCTTTCCCGACCCCATACGCGTTTCTGCCGGTCTTACTGTCACAGATTTATCGGGAAAAATGCGTACCCATATTTTTCCCCCGCGGCGTGCATATCTTGTCATTGCTCTGCGTCCTGCTTCTATTTGTCTAGCTGTGATCCAAGCTGGTTCAAGTGCTTGAAGAGCATATTTTCCGAACGATATTTTATTGCCTCGACAAGATATTCCTTTCATTCTTCCTCTATGTTGTTTACGAAATCTGGTTCTTTTCGGGTTATAGTCGATATCATTCCATCTCTATTCCAGAACTGGACATGAGAATTTCTTCTCATCCAGCTCCTCGCAAATCAAAAGAAAGGGTATAAAAAAAAATCAGAAATGATATTTTCTATTATAAATAGAATTTGATAAATATAAAAATATTTATATTAATTTGAAGGAACCCTTTTTTTTATTTCTATGTAAATAATAAATTCAACTTATGTCACAACAATAGCCAATCTTTTTTTTGATTTCGCGGGCGAATATTAACTCTTTACTGCTATACCCTACAGGGATATATTAATTTGAATTATTTCTTGGGGTTTTTCGCCATCCCACCTATGGGTATTTTCTGGTATTCCATATTCTTTAGTTTTTAATGGAATTGTATTTGATACAGTCATAGGTTATTTCGTTCCTATAGCTTTGCCTTTTTAATGATTAGGTTTGACTTCTGCAATGAAGCTTTAAACAATATTTGTCTTAGTCAATTTATTTAGTTTTATTAACTCGAAGCTCTTTATTCTTTATTTTTCTTATTATGCTATTATTATTATTAGTTATTAGCAAATGAATATTAATAATTTTAATGCTTTATCACATTGCTTTTTATGACATGAGTCATCGACCATCCATATTTGAATGATATATCTGTTTTCTTATTCTTTTTTCTTCCTTTCTATCATCTTCCTTTTTATCCACATCCCTTTCTTTTTTAACATGTAATCGGATTTATTTAACAAAGTTTACAGTTGCTATAACCATAGAATTGATTTATTTATTCATTCCTATAGTCACTTTTCATTGGGATCTCGATAATAAAAAGCAATAAGCTTATTTTTGTTAAGTTTAGAAGTAGTATTTAGTAAAGTTTTTTTACTCTTATTATTAAATTCTAAAGAAAAAATGAACGAATCGCACACTAAGCATAGCAATTTATATAAAAATAGAGTTTTGATTAAACCTTATAGAATTAATAGAATTA